CATCTTCATATCCGGTTTACTTGTAAGCTTTACTGGGTACGCCTTATATACCGCTTTTGGGCAACCCTCTCAACAATTAAGAGATCCATTCGAAGAACACGGGGACTAATTTAAGTAATGAGCCTACCAATGGTGGGCTCCTTACTTAAAACTTAAAATTGAGATGATGAAAAATCATTTCATTTTTTAGTCGGAACCTTAGGTGGTTCTCGAAAAAAGATAGCGAAAAAAATTATCCCTAAAGTCGAGACTAAGAGGAATGTATAAACCAATGCTTCCATAGATTGATCGTGGTTTACAATTATAGCTTCCACACCTATTAATTTTAGATCATTTACTATAGGGGAAAGAGGGAAAAAATCAAAGATAAAGATGGCGATCAATCAAGTCAAAAATTTTCTGGTACCTTAACCTTATGTCATCAAATAAAAAAAGTAGAGGCGAAAGAGACCAGAGTAATATTTTATTAGACTACTTGTCTTTTTGTAGTTGGATCTCCAAGCTTTTGGAATGCTCCAAATTCTACTTGAGTATCCAAATCCGGATCAATACCAGCAAAAACATCTCTGAACAAGGTTCTAGCGCCATGCCAAATATGTCCGAAAAAGAAGAGTAAAGCAAATGTAGCATGCCCAAAAGTGAACCAACCCCTTGGACTGCTCCGAAAAACACCATCAGATTTCAAAGTAGCTCGGTCTAATTCAAAAATTTCGCCTAATTGGGCGCGTCTAGCATATTTTTTCACAGTAGCAGGATCGCTATAACTGACTCCATTGAGTTCGCCACCATAGAACTCGACAGTTACACCTACTTGTTCGACACTATACTTTGATTCCGCCCTTCTAAAAGGAACATCGGCTCTCACAATTCCGTCTCCGTCTACCAAAACTACGGGGAATGTTTCAAAAAAAGTGGGCATACGACGTACAAAAAGCTCGTGGCCTTCTTTATCTCTAAAGATGGGGTGTCCTAACCATCCAACAGCTATTCCATCCCCGCTGTCCATTGAGCCTGCTCTGAATAATCCCCCTTTTGCCGGATTATTACCAATGTAATCATAAAAAGCTAATTTTTCGGGGATTTTAGACCAAGCTTCCGAAAAACTAAGATTTTCCGCTAGTCCCGTGCCAACTCTTCGATATATTTCTTGCTGGAAGTATCCCTGATCCCACTGATAACGAGTGGGGCCAAATAATTCGATTGGGGTAGTTGCTGAACCATACCACATAGTTCCAGCAACAACGAAAGCTGCGAAAAAAACAGCAGCGATACTGCTGGAAAGTACAGTTTCAATATTGCCCATACGTAATCCTTTGTATAGACGTTGAGGCGGACGGACACTAAGATGAAATAGACCCGCTAATATGCCCAATGTACCCGCTGCAATATGATGAGAGGCTATTCCTCCCGGAACAAAGGGATCAAAACCTTCCGCGCCCCACGCTGGATTTACGGATTGTACTTTTCCAGTTAGCCCATAAGGATCAGACACCCATATTCCAGGACCATACAAGCCTGTTACATGAAATGCACCAAAGCCAAAGCAAGCCAACCCTGAGAGAAATAAATGAATTCCAAAGATCTTGGGCAAATCCAAAGAAGGTTTTCCCGTACGTTCATCAGAGAATATTTCTAGGTCCCAATATACCCAATGCCAGATAGCTGCCAAGAAGCACAAGCCAGAAAACACAATATGTGCCCCTGCCACACCTTCGTAACTCCAAATACCCGGATTCGTTATAGTTCCTCCTGAAATACTCCACCCACCCCATGAATTGGTTATTCCTAAACGAGTCATGAAGGGTATAACGAACATACCCTGTCTCCACATTGGATCAAGAACCGGGTCAGAAGGATCAAAAACTGCTAATTCGTATAGAGCCATCGAGCCGGCCCAACCAGAAACTAGAGCCGTATGCATTATATGGACAGAAAGCAACCGGCCGGGATCATTCAATACGACAGTATGAACACGATACCAAGGCAAACCCATGGAAATACCCCTTTTTTATCAAATATCAAAGAAAAATGACACTATGTAACTTTATCGCATTGGAAAAGACTATCACTATGTATGTTATGTACCTAACCTTTCAGTATATTTTGTATAAGAAAGGGTTAAGATTTATTTCGTTTCGTTGAAAATAATGGAACAATTTTGTTCGTAAGAACAAAGAGAAGCAGATCTATTCTATACCCGATAAGTACCAATACGCAATGGGGCTTGGCCCCCTTTTTGGAGAATGAATGCCTAGATACTTGTTTATCATTCAAATGATCGACCTGCTCGTGAAAATGTGTTCTTTATTCATATAGAATAAACGGAAAAAAAAAAATGAAGACAATAAATCCATTGGTACGTTTCCATATTAAAGTGAAGTATAGTACTTAACTTTTTTATTTAATTTAATGCCCGTTGGTGTTCCAAAAGTCCCTTTTCGGAGTCCTGGAGAGGAAGATGCAGTTTGGGTTGACGTATAGTGCGGCTTGTCAGATATATTAGGTCATATGGGGTTTACCCGTTCTCTTCACCGATCGAGATATCCTCCGTTTCGCCCAAGAAATCTTGATTGAACCATCAATTATTCGGAGCGTGAAGTGCAATTAGATCGATTTATATTGGGGATCAATACTATAAAAGAATTTATGGTTAACTTGGAACGATAAAATAAAGTATCCAGGCTCCGTTCAGAAAATATCAAATTGGTAATATATATGATTACTATAATTGTATCATAAACATTCTTTATTTAAATTTATGCTTTCTATATATTAATATTATTATTAGGAATAATCTCAAACTGCCATTCAATGGCATAGAATAAAATATATAATGAATACATGAATACATGTAATAGTTTGAGGGAAAGCATGAAAATTTATTAAAAAAAAAAAAAGAAGCGGTACTGAGATAATTTGCCCTATATGTGCAAATATAATTCGGACAGATCTTTACCCGGAGTAGAACACCAACCTAAAATAATTGAAAGGGCCCATTCAGGAACAAGAAAATCACATCGTGATTTGAATCTCGATGAAATAATACATCAATGAGAGGTTAGTTTAATAAGTTCAATAATTTTTTTTTTATAAGGAAGAGAAAGGGAACCAAAACTCATGTTTTTTGAAAAAATCAAATAAAGCCCTTCTTTAGAAAAATAAAAAACCTGTTACAAAAAAGAAATTAAGACTAGAATTTATACATTGATTGATTTTTTTTTTCGCAATTTCATTTTAGGAACCGTATGCATCAAAAGGTGCACGTACGGTTCCTAAGGGATACTATTTTATTTTGTCCTAATCAACCGACTTCATCGAGAAAGATTACTTTTTTTAGGCCAAGAAGTTGATAGCGAGATCTCAAATCAACTTGTGGGTCTCATGGTATATCTTAGTATAGAAGATAATACTAGGGATTTTTATTTGTTTATAAACTCTCCCGGCGGATGGGTAATACCAGGAATAGCCATTTATGATACTATGCAATTTGTGCCACCCGATGTACATACAATATGCATGGGATTAGCTGCTTCAATGGGATCTTTCATTCTGGTTGGAGGAGAAATTACCAAACGTTTAGCATTCCCTCACGCTTGGCGCCAATGAGTTTTTATTGAAAAAAAAGACTATGCCTTCGCCATATCAAAATATCAAATATAAAAAAATAGAATTAGGAAAAATTTAAGTAATAATAGCATGGCACTTTGAGTTCGATATGAACAAACCATTATTGTTTTTTTATAACATGAGATTTTATATCGAGATAGTAGTATGAAATAAGCTTTATTTCTGATTTGATCTTATGTGTCGGGAGGACATTTTAGCGTCACAAATCTTTTTTTTTATCATATCAGAAAGACACTTTGGGATTGCCAAATCACGGACGAGATAAATATATAAATATCTAATATAAAGCAACAGAACCATCGTAGTATTTTTTGACTCTTATGAAAAGAAGGATGGTAAATGGATTATTCAACGATCTGACTTGATTGGATAGATTCTATTTATTCTCTTATTCTTCTATGGCTATGGAATGGAAGTGGGTAATAAATTCCATTGCAGAGCCGTATGCAATGCACAAAAAGTGCCTGTACGGTTGTTCAATTCTATTTTTTTTTTTATTCCTTTAATTTCATAATACGAGATAGAAGAACCATTCATGATGTTATATCAATATCATCAGGGTTATGATTCACCAACCTGCTAGTTCTTTTTATGAGGCACAGGCAGGAGAATTTATCCTGGAAGCGGAAGAACTGCTGAAACTTCGCGAAACCCTCACTAAAGTTTATGTACAAAGAACGGGCAACCCTTTGTGGGTTGTATCCGAAGATATGGAAAGAGATGTTTTTATGTCAGCAACAGAAGCCCAAGCCTATGGCATTGTTGATCTTGTAGCGGTTGAAAATGAAAATACTTCGGATTTCGTGTGAATCCATGATCCCGTTTTATTTTCAACCATTATTTCAATTTTCCATGATTTTATATTGAATTGAAATAATTCATAATCATCAATCATAAATCAGGTTAAGATAGATCTAAACCAACCCATTTTAATTTTATAATATAATATAATTATATATATCCGATATGCCAACTATTAAACAACTTATTAGAAATACAAGACAGCCAATAAGAAATGTCACGAAATCTCCCGCTCTTCGAGGATGTCCTCAGCGTCGAGGAACATGTACTAGGGTGTATGTGCGACTCGTTCAGATCACGAGCTCGAGCAAATGAGACAGTATCAATGATTAATATCAATGAATAGAATAGGATAGATAGAGTAGAAGAACGCCTATTACTATCTAAAATGGGGATCTATCATATACCCTTATTGTTTCTTGTGTATTGTGTATAGAATTTATGGTTTTCATTGGTGCAAATCCAATCACCTCGATTTGAGATGAGAAGCAATTCTCCATTGGTAGCAAATGGTTATCCATTAAGCGGAGGAAATGGTATTTTAAGGATAGGATAAGAAGCAAAACAAAAAGGTTATGCTCACATTCTTGAAAGAACGGACTAACAGGGTCAGCTACCTAGCCAACTTTCATAATTAAATGCCGTCACTGTATGGATAGCTCTTATTGTGAAAAGACCTATTACTGTATAATTAATGGGTAGAGCCAAAGAATGTGAACTATACAAGTTAACAATACCATTTTATTAAATGAGAGACGAGGCTCCGGCGCATAGAGAGGGCCTCACCGTTTAAGAAGTAACCATAGAAACGATGGAACCCACTATTTTTTTTTATTAGTATTCGGTAGAATTTTTTATTTCCAGGTAAACTAAATGTCTGGCCTGGAAAGAAAAAAATAATGGTTGGGAAGGTCATAGTAGCAAAAGCCATTGGAATTTATATTTTATATATCGGAATAATTCGTTTTGTTATTAATCGACCGGGGGGGACAAATAATGACTGAAAGAAGAGAATTCAATTAGTTATTCATTAAAGTTTAATTTGATTCAATGACCAGAGTTAAACGAGGGTATACAGCTCGGAGACGTCGAACAAAAATTCGTTTATTTGCATCAACCTTTAGAGGGGCTCATTCAAGACTTACGCGAACAATTACTCAACATAAAATGAGAGCTTTGGTTTCTTCTCATCGAGATAGGGGCAGGCAAAAGAGAAATTTTCGTCGTTTGTGGATCACTCGAATAAATGCAGTAACTCGCGATATTAAAGTATTCTATAGTTATAGTAGATTAATACACAATCTGTACAAGGGGCAATTGCTTCTTAATCGTAAAATACTTGCACAAATAGCTATATCAAATAAGAATTGTCTTTACATGATTTCCAAAAAAATCATCAACTAAAGGAAATTCTAATTATGAAGTAATATACAGGAATGATTGAACAAGAATTCCCCGGAGAATGAACTCCGGGAAGTATAGAATAAACTAAATTGAGATAAAATTAAGATAAGTAGTAGGAATGAACGAACATGCTTCAAAAAAAAAAATTGCTTATCCCCCCTTTTATGCATTCTGGGCCTTTTCGAGCAAAACATCCAATCCATTTGAGCTTGAATTCCGATTGGAGTTTTGAGGCAATCGAGGAATATGCCTATTTTTTTCTGGCTCTAGGACCCACAGTTCTAGGGATCGATTCGGCTCTCTCAAATTGTTTCTCATTATTAAGAAAAGGTAACGAAGATAAAATACGAGCTTGTTTTATAGCAATAGTAATTAATCGTTGTTGTTTCAAGGTCAATCTATTTACTCGTCTAGATAATATTTTTCCTTGTTCACTAATAAATCGACTAATTAAACTCATGTTTCTATAATCAATTCGATCCCCCGATACAATTGGGGGCAAACGCCGACGAAAGGAGAGCTTGGATTTACGAAAAGGTTGCTTAGATTTATCCATGGTTTAGTCCTTATTTCAAAAATTTATTTCTTTATTAATTTAAGATCTGACCGAAATAGGGTTTTATTTGTATAATTTATAATTTTGATTTCTAATTTGTATTATATTTATATATATGTATATGTTCTTCCTCTTTCTGCTCTTTGGGTTGGAAAAGATTGCACACATGTTCTGTTCGATCTATTATCTATTTCTTTATTTCCCCATGAATCGTATGCCTCTGACAATAACGACAAAATTTTCTCAATTCTAATCGACTGGGTGTATTGTGTCGATTCTTTTGAGTAATATATCTAGAAATACCCGGCGATTCTTTATTGACACCATTTCGGGCACAACAACTAGTACATTCCAAAATAACTCTGACCCTGACATCTTTACTCTTGGCCATGAACCCCCTTTGGATCGACTTAACTTAACTTTTCTATTTTCGATCCGAAAAAAAGAACAAAAAATTAATAGAAGTTACTAACTATAAATGAAATTTCTAAAGATTTGATTCTAATTAATATTATATTAATTAGAGTAATAATAAAAATTTAATAGATTTAAGATAAATTTATTTAATTATTATTTTATTTAATTATTAATTATATATTTTATCTATTCTAATTCTATTTATATATAATTATACTATATATTAATTAGAATATTATATATATATATTCTATTTTTTATATATTAATAGATTAATATTATTAAATAATGTAAGTAATACAATTTTTTTATAACTATCAATTTTTTCTATCCTAAATACCACTATTTTATTTATGTATTTTCTTTAATTGCGCTATGATTTCGTGGAGCCTCCCCTAGACTGGACCCGCATTTCCATTTCCAAATCTAATTTTATTAGATCGACTTTTTGCTTAGGTTTAATATAGTTTTTCTTTCTCTTTCCTTAACTAGAATTAAAAAAAAGGAAATGACAAAGCGTCTGGGAATAAACGATTAATCTCTATCAATAGACCCGCTAAAGACCCAAACCATAGAGTAGTTAGCACAGGTGCCGTGGAGAGATATGTTTTTATATCTCGCATTGAAAATCCTCCTTTTTATTATTTAATGTAAAACATAGACATAGATTATATATATGGGCGTCGTAGTTCAAG